AATGAATTGCCTGATAAAAAGGATTACCTTGATAGGGTAAATCATGTAATAATATTACATTCATTATATTATATTTAATAGAATTAAACTATTTCTAAAAGTATCAAAAACTTTTGTGCATCATACACCAAAATATAAAAAGATAAGCTAATTAAGCTACTGGGCTCATACCCCATTTATAAAGGTTCTAATCCTTTTCTTTTTAATTTTTAATAATTCATCAAAAATTATATTTTTCGGAATTTTAATAATAGGAACTTTAATTTCTATTTCAGCTAATTCATGATTAGGAGCTTGAATAGGTTTGGAAATTAATTTATTAGCTTTTATCCCCCTAATAAGAGATAATAAATTAATATCTACAGAAGCCTCATTAAAGTATTTCTTAACTCAAGCATTAGCATCTTCAGTATTCCTATTTGCAGTAATTTTATTCTTACTAAATTCAAGTAAAACAAACTCAAATTATTTCATAGAAATAATAATTTTCTCTTCTCTTTTATTAAAAAGAGGATCAGCTCCATTCCATTTTTGATTCCCTAATGTAATAGAAGGATTATCTTGATTAAATGCATTAATTTTAATAACCTGACAAAAAATTGCTCCTTTAATATTAATTTCTTATATTATTTTTAAGCCATTAATCATTACAAGAATTATTTTATCAAGTTTAATTGGAGCATTAGGAGGATTAAATCAAACTTCATTACGTAAATTAATAGCTTATTCATCAATTAATCATTTAGGATGAATATTAGCAGCTATATATAATAATAATTTATTATGAATAACTTATTTTATATTTTATACATTTTTAACTTTTTGTATAATTTTTATATTTAATATATTTAAAACTTCTCATATTAATCAATTATTTTCTTTATTTTTTCATTCAAAAACTATAAAATTCTTTTTATTTTTTAATTTACTATCATTAGGAGGACTTCCTCCATTTTTAGGATTTTTCCCAAAATGAATTGTAATTCAATCCCTAACTATAAATAATCAATTATTCTTATTAACATTTATAGTATTAATAACTTTAATTACATTATATTTTTATATACGTTTATGTTATAGAGCTTTTATATTAAATTATCACGAAAATAATTGATTAAATATATCTATATATAAATCTATAAATATAAAAATTTTTATAATTTGTTCATTTTTTTCTTCTTTCGGATTATTCCTAATTTCTTCATTATATTTCTTATTTTAAGGCTTTAAGTTAAATAAACTAATAGCCTTCAAAGCTATAAATATAAGAATAATCTTTTAAGCCTTAGTAAATTATTACTCCTTTAGAATTGCAGTCTAATGTCATTATTGACTATAAAGCCAATTATATATATTGATTAAAGAGAATAAATTCCCATAAATAGATTTACAGTCTATTGCCTAACCTTCAGCCATTTAATCGCGACAATGGTTATTTTCTACTAATCATAAAGATATTGGTACTTTATATTTCATTTTCGGAGCTTGATCTGGAATAGTAGGAACTTCTTTAAGAATTCTAATTCGAGCTGAATTAGGACATCCTGGAGCACTAATTGGAGATGACCAAATTTATAATGTAATTGTAACAGCTCATGCCTTTATTATAATTTTCTTTATAGTAATACCAATTATAATTGGAGGATTTGGAAATTGACTAGTTCCTTTAATATTAGGAGCCCCAGATATAGCTTTCCCACGAATAAATAATATAAGTTTCTGACTTTTACCTCCTGCATTAACTTTACTATTAGTAAGTAGTATAGTAGAAAATGGAGCTGGAACAGGATGAACTGTTTATCCACCTTTATCATCTAATATTGCTCATGGTGGAGCATCAGTTGATTTAGCTATTTTTTCTTTACACTTAGCTGGAATTTCATCAATTTTAGGAGCTGTAAATTTTATTACAACTGTTATTAATATACGATCTACAGGAATCACATTTGATCGAATACCTTTATTCGTATGATCTGTAGTTATTACTGCTCTTCTTTTATTATTATCATTACCAGTATTAGCCGGTGCAATTACTATATTATTAACTGATCGAAATTTAAATACTTCATTCTTTGATCCAGCAGGAGGAGGAGATCCTATTTTATATCAACATTTATTTTGATTCTTTGGACATCCAGAAGTTTATATTTTAATTTTACCTGGATTCGGAATAATTTCTCATATTATTAGTCAAGAATCAGGAAAAAAGGAAACATTTGGATCTTTAGGAATAATTTATGCAATATTAGCTATTGGTCTATTAGGATTTATTGTATGAGCTCATCATATATTTACTGTAGGAATGGATGTAGATACTCGAGCATATTTTACTTCAGCTACAATAATTATTGCTGTACCAACTGGAATTAAAATTTTTAGTTGACTAGCAACTCTTTATGGAACACAATTAAATTACTCCCCAGCTACCTTATGAGCTTTAGGATTTGTATTTTTATTTACTGTAGGAGGATTAACTGGAGTTGTTTTAGCTAATTCATCTATTGATATTATTTTACATGATACATATTATGTAGTAGCTCACTTCCATTATGTTCTTTCAATAGGAGCTGTATTCGCTATTATAGCAGGATTCGTTCATTGATTCCCATTATTTACTGGATTAACTCTAAATAATAAAATACTAAAAAGTCAATTTGCTATTATATTTATTGGAGTAAATTTAACATTCTTTCCTCAACATTTTTTAGGATTAGCTGGTATACCTCGACGATATTCAGACTACCCAGATGCTTATACAGCATGAAATGTTATCTCAACAATTGGATCAACAATTTCATTATTAGGAATTTTATTTTTCTTTTTCATTATTTGAGAAAGTTTAGTATCTCAACGACAAGTTTTATTTCCTATTCAATTAAATTCATCAATTGAATGACTTCAAAATACTCCTCCAGCTGAACATAGTTATAGTGAATTACCTTTATTAACTAATTTCTAATATGGCAGATTAGTGCAATGGATTTAAGCTCCATATATAAAGTATTTTACTTTTATTAGAATACAAATGTCAACATGAGCAAATTTAGGTTTACAAGATAGTTCTTCACCATTAATAGAACAATTAATCTTTTTCCATGACCACGCACTTTTAATTTTAGTAATAATTACTGTACTAGTAGGTTATCTAATATTTATATTATTTTTTAATAAATATGTAAATCGATATTTACTTCACGGACAAACCATTGAAATTATTTGAACAATTTTACCAGCAATTATTTTATTATTTATTGCTTTTCCTTCTTTACGATTATTATACTTATTAGATGAAATTAATGAACCTTCTATTACTTTAAAGGCAATTGGACATCAATGATATTGAAGTTATGAATATTCAGATTTTGCTAATATTGAATTTGATTCATATATAATTCCTACAAACGAATTATCAATTGATAGATTCCGTTTATTAGATGTTGATAATCGAGTAGTTTTACCTATAAATTCACAAATTCGAATTTTAGTAACAGCAGCTGACGTAATTCATTCATGAACTATCCCAGCTTTAGGAGTTAAGGTAGATGGTACTCCAGGACGATTAAACCAAACTAATTTTTTAATTAACCGACCTGGATTATTTTATGGACAATGTTCAGAAATTTGTGGAGCTAATCACAGTTTTATACCAATTGTAATTGAAAGAATTCCAGTAAATTACTTTATCAAATGAATTTCTAATAATGTAAACTCTTCATTAGATGACTGAAAGCAAGTACTGGTCTCTTAAACCATTTTATAGTAAATTAGCACTTACTTCTAATGAAAAAATTAGTTAAATAGTATAACATTAGTTTGTCAAACTAAAATTATCAATCTACTGATATTTTTTAATTCCTCAAATAGCACCTATTGGTTGATTAAGTTTATTTATTATCTTTTCAATTGCTTTCGTAATTTTTAATATAATAAATTATTATTCATATATCCCTACTATACCTAAATCAAATTTAATTAATAAAACACAATCAACAAATTCATTAAATTGAAAATGATAACAAATTTATTCTCAGTATTTGACCCTTCTTCAAGTATTTTTAATTTATCACTAAATTGATTAAGTACATTTTTAGGAATTTTAATAATTCCTTCAATATATTGATTAATACCTTCTCGATACCATATTTTCTGAAATAATATTCTATTAACTCTTCACAAAGAATTCAAAACCCTATTAGGTCCTATAGGAGCTAATGGTTCAACTTTCATCTTTGTATCTTTATTTTCTATAATTCTATTTAATAATTTTATAGGTTTATTTCCCTATATTTTTACTAGAACAAGTCATTTAACTTTAACACTTACTCTAGCTCTTCCTCTATGATTATGTTTTATATTATTTGGATGAATTAATAATACACAACATATATTTGCACATTTAGTACCCCAAGGAACTCCAGCAATTTTAATGCCTTTTATAGTATGTATTGAAACTATTAGTAATATTATTCGACCAGGAACATTAGCTGTTCGATTAACAGCTAATATAATTGCCGGACATTTATTATTAACATTATTAGGAAATACAGGACCTTCTATATCAACAATTCTATTAAGTTTATTAATTATTACACAAATTGCATTACTAGTATTAGAATCAGCTGTTGCTATAATTCAATCATACGTATTTGCTGTTCTTAGAACTTTATATTCTAGAGAAGTAAACTAATGTCAACTCACTCAAATCACCCATTCCATTTAGTAGATTATAGTCCATGGCCATTAACAGCTTCTATTGGAGCTATAACAACTGTTGCTGGTATAGTAAAATGATTCCATCAATATGACACATCATTATTCTTTTTAGGTAATATTATTACTATTTTAACTGTATATCAATGATGACGAGATGTTTCACGAGAAGGAACATTTCAAGGTCTTCATACTGATGCTGTAACTACAGGTTTACGATGAGGAATAATTTTATTTATTTTATCCGAAGTATTATTTTTTGTTTCATTCTTTTGAGCTTTTTTTCACAGTAGTTTATCTCCTTCAATTGAATTAGGAGCAATATGACCTCCTATAGGAATTACCCCTTTTAATCCCTTTCAAATTCCTCTATTAAATACTGTAATTCTATTAACTTCAGGAATTACAGTAACTTGAGCTCATCATAGCTTAATGGAAGGAAACCATTCACAAACTACTCAAGGATTATTTTTCACAGTAATTTTAGGAATTTATTTTACAATTTTACAAGCATATGAATATATTGAAGCTCCATTTACAATCGCTGATTCTGTTTATGGTTCAACATTCTTTATAGCAACAGGATTCCATGGAATTCATGTTTTAATTGGAACAACTTTCCTTTTAATTTGTTTAATCCGACATTTAAATAATCATTTTTCTAAAAATCATCATTTCGGATTTGAAGCCGCTGCTTGATATTGACACTTTGTTGATATTGTTTGATTATTTCTTTATGTTTCAATTTATTGATGAGGAGGATAATTAATTATCTATATAGTATAAAAAGTATATTTGACTTCCAATCATATGGTCTATTATTAATAGTATAGATAATTATATCAATTTTAACAATTAGTTCAATTATTATATTAATTTCAATTGTAGTAATATTACTAGCTTCAATTCTTTCTAAAAAAACTCTAGTAGATCGAGAAAAAGCATCACCATTTGAATGTGGATTTGATCCAAAATCATCTTCTCGTCTACCATTTTCTTTACGATTTTTTTTAATTACAATTATTTTTTTAATTTTTGATGTAGAAATTGCATTAATTTTACCAATTATTTTAATTATTAAATTTTCAAATCTAATAATATGAACAATTACATCAATTATTTTTATTCTAATTTTACTATTAGGTTTATACCATGAATGAAATCAAGGAATATTAAATTGATCAAATTAATTAGGGTTGTAGTTAATTATAACATTTGATTTGCATTCAAAAAGTATTGAATTTTTCAATCTACCTTGAATATGAAGCGATATATTGCAATTAGTTTCGACCTAATCTTAGGTAATTTTTACCCTTATTCTTTAATTGAAGCCAAAAAGAGGCTTATCACTGTTAATGATAGAATTGAGATTTATACTCCAATTAAAGAAGTATGATGTTCAAGTAAAAGCTGCTAACTTTTTTCTTTTAATGGTTAAATTCCATTTATACTTCTAGTTTATATAGTTTAAAAGAAAACCTTACATTTTCATTGTAAAAATAAATAAATTTATTTTATAAATTACTAAAATTAATTCACTATATTCAAAGATTAATTAATCTCCCTAACATCTTCAGTGTTATACTCTAAATATAAGCTATTTGAATAAAAACAAATTATATATATGTATAAAATTATAATTCAAAAAACAAAACTTAATAAATAAATTTTTAAATTATTATTTTGTAATATTTGATTTAATTGAGAATTTTTTACTAAATTATAATAAAGTTGTTGACCTCCAAAATATTCAGATCACCCTTGATCAAAAGACTTAACTACTAATTTACCTACAATTAAAGAATAATTAATAATACCATATGTAGAAATATATGGTATAAATCATATTGAACCTAAAAAATAAGAAGAATTATAATTATTTAATGCCTTATTATAAAAAAATAATGAAACATTAGAAATTATATAACCACTTACTCCTCCTACAATACAAACAAATATAGTTAACAACTTTAAATATATTGGAAGAACTACTAATACTGGAGTAGGAAAAATTAATCATCTTAATATTCTCCCTCCAAAAATTCTTAAAATCAATAAACCTATTATACTTTTTAATATTACTCAACCTTCATCATTTAATATATTTAAAGATGAAAAATTTGAATCTCCAGTCATTGTATAATATACTAGACGAAAAGAATAACAAACAGTTAAACCTGTAGAAAAAAAATATAAAAAAAATGAAAATATATTAATATAAGATAAAGATACCATTTCTAAAATTAAATCCTTTGAATAAAAACCAGCTAAAAAAGGTATACCACATAAAGCCAAATTAGCAACATTAAAACAAGAAGAAGTAAGAGGTATTATTAATCTTAATCTTCCTATTAAACGAATATCCTGACAATTATTTATATTATGAATAATAGCACCAGCACATATAAATAATAATGCCTTAAATAATGCATGAGTCAATAAATGAAAAAAAGCTAATTTATAATATCCTATTGATAAAATTCTTATTATCAATCCTAATTGACTTAAAGTTGATAAAGCAATAATTTTCTTTAAATCAAATTCATAATTAGCACCTAAACCAGCTATAAACATTGTTAACCCAGATAATAATAATAATAAATTTCCTATTCAAGAATCACTTAATAAAATATTAAACCGAATCAATAAATATACACCCGCAGTTACTAAAGTAGAAGAATGTACTAAAGCAGAAACAGGAGTAGGAGCAGCTATAGCAGCTGGCAATCAAGATGAAAAAGGAATTTGAGCTCTTTTTGTCATAGCAGCTAACATTACTAAACTACCAACAATTATTATTTCAAAATCACTTTTTATTACTTCTAAATAAAAAATATAATTTCAACTTCCATAATTTAATATTCATGCAATTGCTAACAACAAAGCAACATCCCCAATTCGATTAGATAAAGCAGTTAATATTCCAGCATTATAAGACTTAACATTTTGAAAATAAATAACTAAACAATATGATACAAGCCCTAAACCATCTCATCCTAATAAAATACTAATTAAATTAGGACTAATAATTAATAATATTATTGATATAACAAATATTAAAACTAATATAATAAAACGATTAATTTTATAATCACTTGATATATATTCCTTTCTATAAAAAATTACTAAAGAAGAAATTATTAAAACAAATGATATAAAAATTAAACTTATTCAATCTAATAATAAAGTTATAACAATATTCATTGAATTTATAGAAACTACTTCTCATTCAATAAAAAGTCTATAATCATTTATAATAAAAATTATTCCTAAAAAAAATGAACTTAAACTACAAAAAAATAAACACACAAAACTAATTGTACAAATAGATAAATATTTCACGGTTTAAAAAGAAAACTTCTTATCATTGACACCACAAATCAATATTTTTTTTAAACTATTTAAACATAATCATAATATACATATATCCCCCTTTAAAATTAATAAATTTAAAGGAAATCAATGTAAAAATAAAAGTAAAAATTCACGAACAGAACCTCCTCTAAATGAATAAGCTCCAGAAAAAATTTTACCATGTTGACTATAAGCATATAAATATAAAGTATAAGCAGCTCTAAAAAAAGATAATAAAGATAATATTAATATTGAAACTCAAGATCATCTAACAATTCTATTAATTAAAGAAATTTCTCCTAATAAATTTAATGTAGGAGGAGCAGCCATATTAGCTGAACTTAATAAAAATCATCATAATGTTATAGAAGGTATAAAATTTAATAAACCCTTATTAATTAATAAACTCCGACTACCTAATCGTTCATAAGAAATATTAGCTAAACAAAACAATCCAGAAGAACATAAACCATGAGCAATTATTAAAGTATAAGAACCACAAATTCCTATATAAGTTAAAGTTATTAAACCAGCTAATACAATTCCTATATGAGCAACTGAAGAATAAGCAATTAATGCCTTTAAATCTGTCTGACGTAAACAAATTAATCTCACTAAAACTCCCCCTACTAATCTAATTCTAATTCAAATAAAATTAAATTTTAATCCTATCAATTGTAAAAAAGGAAATACTCGTAATAAACCATAACCTCCTAATTTTAATATAATTCCAGCTAAAATTATTGAACCAGAAACAGGAGCTTCTACATGAGCTTTTGGTAATCATAAATGAACTAAAAATATTGGTATTTTTACTAAAAAAGCCATAACTAAAGAAAAATAAAGAATTTCATAATTAAATATATAATTATTTAGTAAATAAAAATTTAAAGTTCCTGTAACCTTATATAAATAAAAAATACCAATCAACATAGGTAAAGAAACTAATAAAGTATAAAATAATAAATAAACTCCCGCTTGAAGACGTTCAGGTTGATATCCCCATCCTAAAATTAAAAATAATGTAGGAATTAATCTTCTTTCAAAAAATAAATAAAATATAAATAAACTTATTCTTCTAAAAGTTAAAACTAATATAATTAATAATAAAATAATATTTAATAAAAATAAATTTGTATAATTTTTATATTTATAAATTGATTCACTAGCCATTAATATTAAAGAAACAATTCATAAACTTAATAAAATTAATCCATATGAAATCATATCACATCCTCAAAAATAAGAAATTGATATAAAATAATTTCTATATATATTTATTAAAATAAAAATAAAACTTAATAAAAATAAAAAACTTTGAACCATTCAATAAGTATTATGTATTAAACACAATGGAAATAAAAATAAAATTCTAATAATAATTTTTAACATTGCAAAATATTAAATCTTTGAAAATAATCATTCCCATGTGTTCGAATTATTGAAACCAAAATTGAAAGTCCTAAAGCACCTTCACAAACTCTAAAAGTTAAAAATATTATTCTAAAAAAATTTTCATAACTTAATATATTTAAATAAATAAATAATATAAGAAATAATCTCAATACAATATATTCTAATCTTAATAACATTGATAATAAATGTTTTCGATTAGAAACAAAAGTAAACACTCCTATAATAAATAAAATACTTGGTAAACTTCAATTTAAAATTATTATCATTAGTTTTAGTTTTAATAGTTTAACAAAAACATTGGTCTTGTAAATCAAAAATAAGATTAATTCTTTTAAAACTTCAAGAGAAAAGAAATTTCTTTATCATTAATCCCCAAAATTAATATTTTACTTAAACTACCTCTTGATATTATACAATGAATTTTATTATCTATATTATTAATTTTTAATTTTATTTTCATAAATATAAAACATCCATTAGCCATAGGATTAACACTTTTAATTCAAACGACTCTAGTTTGTTTAACATCAGGATTAATAACTAAAACATTCTGATTCTCATATATTTTATTTCTAGTATTTTTAGGAGGAATATTAGTTCTATTTATTTATGTTACTTCACTTGCATCAAATGAAATATTTACATTTTCAATTAAACTATTAATAATTTCAATTACTATTTTTATATTAATAATTATTACTTTATTTTTCATAGATAAAAATTTACTACTACAATATCAAAATTTAGAAATTAAATCAATTTATGATATAAATTCATATTTTATAGAAAATTCATTATCTCTTAATAAATTATATAATTATCCTACAAATTTATTAACAATTATACTAATAAATTATTTATTAATTACATTAATTGCAGTAGTAAAAATTACAAACCTATTCAAAGGACCTCTTCGTCCAATATTTAATTAACTAATGAACAAACCTTTACGAGTAAAACACCCAATTTTCAGAATTGCTAATAGTGCATTAGTAGATTTACCAGCACCTAGAAATATTTCAGCATGATGAAATTTCGGTTCATTATTATTTTTATGTTTAATGATTCAAATTTTAACTGGACTATTTTTAGCTATACATTATACAGCTGATATTAATTTAGCCTTCAATAGAGTTAATCATATTTGTCGAGATGTAAATTATGGATGATTATTACGAACTATACATGCTAATGGTGCATCATTTTTCTTTATTTGCATTTACTTACATGTAGGACGAGGAATTTACTACGGTTCTTATTTATTTACTCCTACATGATTAGTAGGTGTAATTATTTTATTTCTAGTAATAGGAACAGCCTTTATAGGATATGTATTACCATGAGGACAAATATCATTCTGAGGAGCAACTGTTATTACTAATTTATTATCTGCCATTCCTTATCTTGGAATTGATTTAGTTCAATGAGTTTGAGGAGGATTTGCTGTTGATAATGCTACATTAACTCGATTTTTTACCTTCCATTTTATTTTACCATTTATTGTATTAGCAGCAACTTTAATTCACATTTTATTTTTACATGAAACAGGATCTAATAATCCTATAGGATTAAATTCTAATATTGATAAAATTCCTTTTCATCCTTATTTTACATATAAGGATATTGTAGGATTTATTATTATAACTATAATTTTAATCTTATTAGTATTAATTAATCCTTATTTACTTGGAGATCCAGATAATTTTATCCCAGCCAATCCTCTTGTAACTCCAGTACATATTCAACCTGAATGATATTTTTTATTCGCATATGCTATTTTACGATCTATTCCTAATAAATTAGGAGGAGTAATTGCTTTAGTATTATCTATCGCAATTTTAGCTATTTTACCTTTCTATCATTTAAGAAAGTTCCGAGGAATCCAATTTTATCCTATTAACCAAATTTTATTTTGAATTATAGTAGTTACAGTAATTTTATTAACATGAATTGGAGCTCGTCCAGTTGAAGAACCTTATGTATTAGTTGGACAAATTTTAACTGTAATTTATTTTTCATATTTCATATTTAATCCATTAATTATTAAATGATGAGATAATTTATTAAATTAAGTTAATGAGCTTGAAATAAGCATATGTTTTGAAAACATAAGATAGAAATCAAATTTTCTATTAACTTTACTAAAAAAAATACATTAAATTAAATATATTAAAAAAATCTTAAACCCTACAAAAAATAATAAAAAATTTAATGAAAAAGGTAAAAAACTCTTTCATGCCAAATATATTAATTTATCATATCGAAATCGAGGTAAAGTACCTCGAACTCAAATAAATATAAAAGAAACAAAAGTTAACTTAATATAAAATATAAAAGAAAATACATCTCTCCCTAAAAATATTACACAAAACAATATACTCATAAATAAAATTCTTGCATATTCAGCCAAAAAAATTAATGCAAATCCTCCTCTTCTATATTCTACATTAAATCCTGAAACCAATTCAGATTCACCTTCAGCAAAATCAAAAGGAGTACGATTAGTTTCAGCTAAAGAAATACTAAATCAAACTAATGCCATAGGAAATATAATAAATAAAAATCAAATAAATATTTGATATTTATAAAATATTAATATATTATAACCACCAATTAAAAAAACAAAACTTAATAAAACTAAAGCCAAACTTACTTCATAAGAAATAGTTTGAGCAACAGCACGTAATCCTCCTAATAAAGCATAATTAGAATTAGAAGATCATCCAGCAATTATTACAGTATAAACTCCTAAACTAGTACAACATAAAAAAAATAATAATCCTAAATTAAAAGAAAATAACTTAACAAATATAGGTATACATATTCATACTAATAAAGATAAAAATAATGAAAAAATAGGCGAAAAATAATAAGAAATATAATTAGATAATAAAGGATAAGTTTGTTCCTTAGTAAATAATTTAATTGCATCACAAAAAGGTTGAGGAATTCCAGCAATTCCAACCTTATTAGGACCCTTTCGAATTTGAATATAACCTAATACTTTACGCTCTAAAAGAGTTAAAAAAGCTACTCTTACTAAAACAAAAATAATTAATAATAATCTTCCAATAATAAACAAAATATTTTCTAAAAAAAACAAGTACTATTTATGATAAAAATCATATACATAAATTCTAAATTTATTGCACTAATCTGCCAAAATAGTTAATTATATTAATTATATTCAATATAAAAATAATAATTTATCAAATATTAGGTCCTTTCGTACTGAAATATTTAAAATTTTTAAAGATAGAAACCAACCTGGCTTACGCCGGTTTGAACTCAGATCATGTAAGAATTTAAAAGTCGAACAGACTTAAAATTTAAGCTACTACACCTAAAATTATATCTTAATCCAACATCGAGGTCGCAATCTTTTTTATCGATATGAACTCTCCAAAAAAATTACGCTGTTATCCCTAAAGTAACTTATTTTTTTAATCACTAATAATGGATCAATTATTCATAAATTAATGTTTTTAATAATTAAAAGTTTATTAAATTTTAATATCACCCCAATAAAATATTATTAATTATTATAACAAAAAAAATCTATACAATTATAATAATCTAAATATAAAGATTTATAGGGTCTTCTCGTCTTTTAAATAAATTTTAGCTTTTTGACTAAAAAATAAAATTCTAATATAAATTTTTATGAAACAGTTAATATCTCGTCCAACCATTCATACCAGCCTTCAATTAAAAGACTAATGATTATGCTACCTTTGCACAGTCAGTATACTGCGGCCATTTAAAAAAAATTCAGTGGGCAGGCTAGACTTTAAAAAAAATTCAAAAAGACATGTTTTTGTTAAACAGGCGAACATTATTTTTGCCGAGTTCTTTATAAAAACTTTTCATTAAATTTTATTTATACAAATAAATATACTAATTTTATCATTATTTATTTATTTTATTAATTAAAATAAATATTTCAATAAAAATTTAAAATTTAATAAATAATAATTATTATAAAATAAATTATAACACTTTTATTAATAATAGCTATTTCTAAGCTTATATTTATTAATATATTTATTTATTTTTAAAAATTTATTTTACAGCTTATCCCATAAAATATTAAAATTAAATAATTATTTAATTAATTCACTTAATTAAATAATATAAAATTTCTAAATTAAATTTATTTCTTGAAAAACTAGATACCTTTAAAAACGAATAACATTTCATTTCTAATATATTATTTAAAATAATTTTGCCACATTAACTCTTATAATATATTAACTCTTTTAAAATCGAGAAAATTATATTAAATAATTTTTATTTAATAAACCCTGATACACAAGGTACAATAAATTAAATTTTCTTTTAAAATAAAAATTTTTCAAATTATTTCAATTTTCTTTCACAATACTATTACACTATAATTAATATTATTTTTTCTTTATAAAATACTAAAACAATTCATTTTATAATTATTTTTAATAAATTAATTTATAAACAAAAAAAATTAATAAATAAAATCTAATCAATTTATATTGATTTGCACAAAAATCTTTTCAATGTAAATGAAATGCTTTACTAAATAAGCTTTAAATTGCATTCTAGGTACACTTTCCAGTACATCTACTATGTTACGACTTATCTTACCTTAATAGTAAGAGTGACGGGCGATGTGTGCATATTTTAGAGCTAAAATCAAATTATTAATCTTTATAATTTTACTATCAAATCCACCTTCAATAAAAATTTCAATTTTATATTCGTATAAATAAATTTATTGTAACCCATTTCTACTTAAATATTAGCTACACCTTGATCTGATATATTTTCTTTTATAAAATCTTGAAAATTAACATTCTTATAAAATATTCTAATAACGACGGTATATAAACTGATTACAAACTTAAGTAAGGTCCATCGTGGATTATCGATTACAGAACAGGTTCCTCTGAATAGACTAAAATACCGCCAAATTTTTTAAGTTTCAAGAACATAACTACTACTACCTTAGTTTTTATATTTACATTTTAAATAATAGGGTATCTAATCCTAGTTTATTACTAAAATTTTCAAGCTTCAATTAATTTATATAAAAATTTTATAAATTTAAAATTTCACCTAATAAATTTATTTTTATTTTATAATTAAACAATTTAACTTTAACTAAAAAAATTTATTTGCATTATTCGTATAACCGCGGCTGCTGGCACAAATTTAGCCAATACTCTTTAGTATTACTATTTCTAGGTTTCCCTAATTAATAATATTAATTACTGCGAATAAAAATAATTTATTCATTATTAAAATAAATAAAAATTCACACAAAAATTTACATATAAATTAAACTAATAATAAATTTACAAGCCAAAATAAAACTTTATAAAATAAAATTAAAAAATAAAACTAAATAAATAAACAAAAAATTACAATATTAATAAAAAAAAATAGTAACGATGGAAATCCTACTTTTAATGAATTGCCTGATAAAAAGGATTACCTTGATAGGGTAAATCATGTAATAATATTACATTCATTATATTATATTTAATAGAATTAAACTATTTCTAAATAATTAAAATTTGGTAATTCGTGACGCAACTATAACATATGTATATATATACCCCCATATATATATACATATATATATATAATATATAATATATATATATATATATATATATTTAATAATAATTAAATAATTAATAATATATTAATTTACTACCCCCATAATAAATATATATATGTATTATTTCAATTATAATAAATATATATATATATATATATATATATATATATATAATATATATATATCCCCCCTATATATATATATATTATATATATAAAAAATTATATATAAAATATATAAAAAAAAATATATATATATATAATATATAATATATATATAGAGAAAAAAAAATATATATATATTATAAAAAAAAATCTCTATATAGAGATACATATAATATAGAGAGTGTGTGTGTGTGTGTGTGTGTGTGTGTGTGTGTGTGTGTGTGTGTTTTTTTTTTTTTTTTTTTTTT